CACGATTATAAGATATTCTATTTTTCCATAGAAATGTGTTCGCTCAAGAAAGACTCCAGAAGATATTGATCGTAAATAAGAAGACTGTTTACGAAGAAACAGGAATAGATATTCGTATTCATATACATAAGAATTATGTAGGAACCAAAAGAATCTTTTCTTTTTTTTTGAAAAGACGTAAATGGATTTCTTTGAAGTAATGATACTATTCAAATTATGATATTCGTGGAAAAACAATCGCAATAAATGCAAAGAAGGAACATCTTTGATCCAGCATTGAAGGATTTGAACCAAGATTTCCAGATGGATGGGGTGGGGTATTAGTAGATCTGACACATAATTTAAATGTGATAATTTATCCTCTAAAAAGGGAAATATTGAATGAATAGATCGTAAATTCTGATATTTTGGTATTCTTTTTTCTTCAAGGGAAGATACTAATCGCGACGAGAATGGAATTTCCAGAATGACTCCAAAACCTTCTGATACCATTTGAGAAGAGAAATGAGAAGAAAAAGAATTCTTGTGCCCCCAAAAATCATTTTCCTTTTGGTTAGAATCATTCACCGAAGAAATCAAAGATTTCTGTTGATACATTCGAGTAATTAAACGTTTCACAAGTACTAAACTAGATTTATTGTCATAACCAATAATTTCCACAGGTTCGTAAAAAATAAAACTATTAAAGCTATGATAATGAGCAAGTGAGTAAATATACTCCTGAAGGAGTAGTGGATATAGGAAGTTTTGTTGCCGAAATCTATCTTTTTTCAATCTAAATATCCTTGTAATTCTGCCATTTAAATACATTTCTACTGTAACCAAAAAAGGGAGGCACTTCTTGTGTTATGAAATGATACATAGTGTAATATGGTCAGAACGGCGTATGCATATATTGTATTATGCACTGTCTATACTTTTACTTTCAATAATAATAATATAGACTTTATATACATGTAAAAAACATAATGATAATCTAATAAAGTAAAAGATTATATAAAAGTAAGAACAAATTAAAGAATATATACCCCGGAGACAGAGAGCCCAATCTACAGATCTTTTTTCTTTCCCTTTCTTTCTATCCAATTTGGATTTCTTTTACTTGTTAATATAAGTAGAATAACAATAAAAGAAATAAATAAAATAACAATAAGAAAAAGGGGTAAAAATCTTTTATTTTTGCAACCCAATCACTCTTTTGACTTTGGAAAAAAATACCTTTTTTATCACTATACTATTTCTTCTACACATCCGTCTTCAATCCACAATAAAGAATAATTAGGATTAATAAAAAAAAGAATCAATGGTCCACTCACAATTCACAAGAGAACCTTTTCCCACATCAGGCACTAATCTATTTTTAACGCATAATTAGTAATTTGATCGGGTAATCATTCAAATTAAGAAGGGAAGCTCGTTACTTTTTTGTCTTACTCGAATTGGAGCCATAGGGCTCTATCCATTTATTCAATAGACCCAAAATACTTTACCAATTGTTATCAAAAGAAAAACTCTCGTTCTATTTCTATTATGAGTACTAGAAATCTTTTTTTTCTATAATTTTATTATTCTTTTTACGACATGCTTTTTTTTCCATTCATTACCTTTCAGGATCAGTCGCAGTCTTATAAACTCTACCAATAGTCTAGACGAATTCCTTCATCCAAATGTGTAAAAGATCATAGTCGCAATTAAAAGCCGAGTACTCTACCGTTGAGTTAGCAACCCGGATCAATATGAAATGTAGATATGATCAAAATAAAAAAATACAGCAAACTCATTCATTTTACTAAAGTGAAGGAAAGAGCCGATAGGAAATGGGGATAAAAAGATCTATTTATATACGATCAAATTATATTTGTTTGATACGCCATTGTCAATATGAATGGACTTTTTTATCAAACAAATTTCAAGAAATTAGATAGAAATTTGTGTTGGATTAGCATAATATAAAGAATAAAACTTTGAACGGAAAAAAAAAATAAGGAAAAGGTAAAGATAGCAAAAATAGCGTCTTTATTTAATCAAAAAAAAAAAAAGGTACAATACAAATACAAGAAGAAAGATTACCCCCCTTGTTTGGGGGGTTCCACAAAAAGAAGAAAGAAAAAGAAGAATAAAATAAGTATGAATAGAACAAGATAAGTATGAATAGAAAAAGAAAAGAAAAAACTTTGAATAAAGATTTACACAAAGATAGGTACTAGTTACCCTATCCTTTTTTTATTCATGATTCTTGTTTTTCCTTTCTTTTTTTATCAAAAGAAACTCGAAATTCTTTAAAGAATTCTGCCTTCCTTAAAATATCATAAACAGTTCCTGTGGGTTGAGCACCTTTTTCAAGGAAATCTAAAATAACAGGAACATTTGAATAAGTTTGATTCTTTATCGGATCATAAAAACCCACTTTTCGAAGATCTCTTCCTTCTCTTCGGGATCGAACATCAATTGCAACGATTCGATAGATGGCTCATTGGGATAGATGTAGATAAAAGATGCCCCCCTAGAAACGTATAGGAGGTTTTCTCCTCATACGGCTCAAGAAAAAATGATTATAATTTCTAGAATTTCTCTTTCTATCTATCTATTATCTATATAGTATAGAAAGAGAAATAGATAGATAGAAAGAGAAATGGATCCATAAAGAATTAGACTGTAATTTGAGCCTTTTTTTCCTTCTTTACAGAAAAAGAAATTTCATTTGTACTCCTAACTCAAGTTGGGTAGTTTTGAAAGAGTTCAAAAGGAAATCCTTAGAATTTCTTGAGCTGTCTCTAACTTCTTTTTTTGTCTCCTTTCGTATATATATATATTTTTTACTCATTCTGATCCAATTGTTGAGACAAGTGAAAATAGTGTTTCCTTGTTCCGGAATTTGTTGTCTTTGCTTTGCGCTTTGTGAAATCATTGGGTTTAGACATTACTTCGGTGATCCTTACTCCTTTTCAAAAAAGCAGCAACATACCTTTTGTTTTTTGTTCTTTACTATGGAAAGAAAATGAAAAAATCATACGAAAGATTGATTCCTTTGTGATACACTCTTGATTGAAACAGTTTGAAAATTTCGACAAATTTGATTTTTTCATTTCAAACTTGTTCATTTTTGAACCTCTCCATTTATCTATATTTAGATATTGATGATATATTTACAAAGTTGGTCTAACTTATTGATTGTCACTAACCCTAGATTATTCCCCCGATAAATGAATCAATCATTTTTGCTCGAGCTCCATCATATGCTATACCTTTAATATACCACTTTAATATACCATTAATATCTTTATTTAATTATTTAGTAACCCAAGACCAATTAAATTAGGTTCCTAGCAGAACAAATTATGTCGAGACAAGAGCATCTTCATTCGTATAGAAAGAGAAGATGGTGGATGTCAGAATCCACAGCCAATCATGTCCTTCAAGTCGCACGTTGCTTTCTACCACATCGTTTCAAACGAAGTTTTACCATAACATCCCTCTCATTTTATTTTAATTTGGAACCGTATGCAATTGATTCAATATGGAATCATGAATAGTCATTGGCTGAACCAATTGATACATAATAATCTACACTTAGAGATAAGTGTTATCCGGAAAGGATTTCACTTAAAAATACCACATAATTTTCTTATATGAATAATATCACATGAAAAAAAACAAATCAGTTTTAAGCAAACTTATTTACATCTTCAACAGATCTTTCGGGATTGTCCATAATAAACCTCTTTTTATTAAAATTATTAAAAAAGAAATTAGAAACCTCAAAAAAAGCCTTTGACTTTACTTTCATTCAAATGAAAAAAAATACCCATGAATGGATAAAAGTTTTTAGCCACTTTAACTAAATTTAACTAAATGTTTAACTAAATACTAAATATTTCATTATTAGAATAATAAGATAATCTGAAATAATAAGATAAAATAATAAGATAATATTAATAAGAAAAATATACAAAATAAAAATATACAATTACATAAAATAATTATATATTATATTTATTGTATTGTATTTCTATTTTATTTATATTTTATACATTTATATTTTATACTCTTATTTAATATATTACATTACCATTACATATTTTTATAAATATTTTCTCATTTTTTCTTTATGAAATATGATTTTTCTAAGATTATGATTTACTTATTATTTACCATCTCCAATTAAATCTTATTTTCATTTAATTGAAAATAGAGAGATAGTTTGAGAATAAAGTTTCTTTGTTTTCATTATTATGGAGTAGAAAAAATCTCGTGTAAGGTAAGATCAAAGAGAAAATAAGAATCCTCGGATTCTTATCTTTTCGCATCCATCTACATCATATAAAAAAATAATCGTTAACAAAAGTAATCACGAATATTTATATTTAATAATAAAATACTTTAGTAAAAAAAAAAGATATGATTCTAAGAATGATTCTTAGAATTCAGATTGGATAACATTGTATCCAACATTAAACAGAAAGTTGTTGAATTAAATTTTAAATTTCAATAGAGAAGAATCTTTCGTTTCTAATGCAAACGATCTGGGACGGAAGGATTCGAACCTCCGAGTAACGGGACCAAAACCCGTTGCCTTACCGCTTGGCCACGCCCCATTTTGATTTGGTCTAAGAAAAAATAAGATAAATATTGGTTATTCGTCAATAACCAACCAAAAGAAATATAGGACATGTTGTCGCTAGGATTCAACACAATAGATATAGAATCAAAAAGATTAATTGATCATTACTTAGAATTCAATTAAGATATTGTATGAAAATAGAATTCCTTGTATTCTTATTTAATTGGAGAATGTAAGGAAGGATTCTTGATTGGGGAGAAGTCAAAGAAAAATAAGAATTTTTTTCTTTTATCTGCATCTGCCTTTTTATTTGAAAATTTTCCTCAGAAAAACAACTCAATCCACTCTGATAATTTATTATCATTTCAATTTAATTTGAATCTTTAAGAACAAGAAAAGAATATTTGTTATGTTTAATATCTTTAGTTTAATCTGTATCTGTCTTAATTATACCCTTTATTCGAGTAGTTTTTTCTTCGCCAAATTGCCCGAGGCTTATGCCTTTTTCAATCCAATTGTAGACGTTATGCCCGTTATCCCTTTACTCTTTTTTCTATTAGCCTTTGTTTGGCAAGCTGCTGTAAGTTTTCGATAAAAATGAAATCTCTATTCAATTCATAATTTCTTCGATAAAAAAAAGATGATATTTTTATTCTGAAAATCAATAAGATCATAAATAAGATTCAAATAAGTCTGGACATTAGGAACCCTCGATTCAAAAAGTGAAATTCTGGTATTTTATATTTTATATTGAAATTTAATTTGAATAAGGGAAGGGGGTGATGATCTTTATCTTTAATCAGCTAATCAGCTTATTTCTTCTTTTGTTCTGACCTTTCCTTTATAAAATCCCATACAATACCTAATTATAGATATGGATATGACAAGAAATTTTTGATAACGAAAAAATACGAATCTTATTACATTAGAAATAAATTCGTGAAAAGAAATTTCAAAAAAACTTCTTTTTTTTTTCATCTTTAGAACGTCATATCAAAATAGTGTCTAGTGTGTGTCGTAAAATAGGTGATCTATTTCCTTAAAAAAAATGATCTTATCTTATCTTATCTTGGAGATTTGTAATGCTTACTCTTAAATTATCCGTTTACACAGTAGTAATATTCTTTGTTTCTCTCTTCATCTTCGGATTCTTATCTAATGATCCGGGGCGTAATCCCGGGCGTGAAGAATAAAAAAAGATATGAGATTTGTTTTTACTTTTTCCTTAATTTTTTCATAGGTATTTCATAAGTAAATGTATAAAGAAATGGAATAGATACTAGATAAAGATAAAAGATTCATAAAAGAAAATAATCGAAATTTATTTCAATTCTAAAATCTCAAGTGATCAGGGGGGTCGGAGAGAGAGGGATTCGAACCCTCGGTACGAATAATTCGTACAACGGATTAGCAATCCGACGCTTTAGTCCACTCAGCCATCTCTCCCCATTCAAAATTGAAAATTTATCTTTAACATGTGAAGTCAAGATTGAGAACAATTTTTATTTTCCTTCAATGATTCGAAACATATTTATCCAATAGAAAGAATACCTTACTTCTTCTATTTTGTACAAAAGGTTCATTTCCCCGGCCTGGTTAAGTATAAGTACTGGCCGGGCCAGTACTTCTTTTGTTCCGACGAATAAAAATTGTTATTGAAACAAGAAGAGTAATTTTTATTCCCATTCCTAATTATTAGGAAATTATATAAGATTCTAATAGATAGATTATTTTAGAAATTCTTTAAAAAATAATCTAGATCTAGATTAATGATTAATATAGAATATTCTATATATTCTATATTGAAATATATTGAAATTGAAATATTAGAGATTATATATCTATTCTTAGTATATTATAGTACCTTATATAGTAATTCTAGTAAATTCGAGTATAAATGAGTATAAATTCTAATATTTAGTCTTTATAGTAAAACTTTATAGTAAAAGTGTTCTACTTTAATAGTATTATAGTATCTAGTAATATAGTACTAATCGTCGTCTTTATTTTATTATTCTTAAGTATAAAATTCGGAAATTCATTAATGAAAAACAAATTTCATTATAAATGAAAGTTGAAGTTCAGTATTATATTCATCTTAATAATTCACTTAAGAAGTCTTAATAAGAAAGAAGTAAAGAAGTATTAATAAAGAAATAAAATATATCTTATAATATCATAATATCAAAGAAAAAACACATATTTATAACAATGAGACTATAAATCATTTACTTGTTCAAAGCAAAGTACAAGCTTGAAAGTTTGAGGCCCAATTTACCCGAATTCAGAAAATCTGGTGGTTCAAGTGAAGGTAGGTTTCAAAAAAAAAATACTTATAACTTTACTACACTATTTAAACACTATTTAAATTTAAATTTGACTAAACTTTTTGCTATTCACCTATTTTTTTTTTCAAGTTTTCAATTCCGCGCCGCAGTGGAGAAAAATACGTGTTAATTCTGTAATTTTCATGATTCTGATGCTATCTTGACTACGTCTGATTACTTTGTTGGACAAATGGTCCATTCATATTCAATAATGAATATGTAGCGGGTATAGTTTAGTGGTAAAAGTGTGATTCGTTCTATTAACAACTTCAATAGTTAAGGGGTCTTTCCATTTTTTTCATATTTCATATTCCGATCAAAAACTTTATTTCTTAAAAAGATTTAATCCTTTAACCCTCAATAGGACATTTGAGGAAAGAATATACATTCTCACGATTTCTATCCAAAAGGCAATCATAATTTTAATAAAAAAATTGGATTATGGAGTCGAGAAGCATAATTTTTTTGATTGGTTCAATTCTTCCAATTGAATGAGTATGAATAAAGGATCTATGGATGATAGTACAAAACTTTCAATCGTAACTAAATCTTCAATTTTTGCGCTAAAAAAGGGGGAGATTGAAGCCAAATAGCTAGAAAATGATGGTTTTG